TATTTTTATTTCTTCCATTGATATAGACAAATATCTTGTCATTTCTTCTTTTTGGTTTCATATAACATTTCTTCTTTTTGGTTTCATATAAAATTTAATTTTATTTAAAATAGTAAAGGACTTCTACTCTATTTCTATTATATTAAAGTATGAAATAAATATGAGACCTTGTAAAAAAGCGACTATTTTTCGAGAATTTCTGGCCTAAAGTGGCATATTTGTTTCTTTTAAGATTAAAAAAAGTATGATCCATTTTGTACATTTCAAATTGTACATTTCAACTTGAATTAGGGGTTCCGCGTACAATCCGCGTACAAATAGAAGCGTCCAGTCATTAAGTACATATACACATCGGGTTATATATGTATTACCATTATGTATTAGAAATAATAAAGAAGGAGGAGAATTAAAAATGCGAGATCTAAAAACATATCTCTCCGTGGCACCGGTAGTAAGTATTCTATGGTTCGGATCTTTAGCAGGTTTATTGATAGAGATCAATCGTTTTTTTCCGGATGCGTTGATATTCCCCTTTTTTTAATTCCCGTTATTGATACGGTAGGGGGGGAAGAGGATTAGAGATAGAATAAAATATCTGTAACTAACCCCTTCCCTTCTTTTTTTTTTTTTTTTCGAATATACGTTAGAAAAAAACAAAAAAAGGATTTCCCCTTGGTGAAACTAGTAACTCGGTCCAGGCTCAAATTTAAATCAAATTAATAAAAAATAGAGTGAAATGTGATGGTTAGGGCAACAATATCATAAAAGATACTTAAATAAAAATGAAATGCTGTTCGGCAATTTAAAATGCTAAATCTAGTAATATAGTTAGAAATCATTATATTACTTATTTATTAATATATTGGTATTATTTATATTGATTTATTGCAACGAAATCTTTCTTTCATAATTAGCATAATTAGATTTCGAGTTACCTGTTTTTTTTGTTCCTTTCTTCTTCCTCATTTCGAATTGGAAAATTAAAGAATTGAATGAATCAAAAACCAAAGGAGGCTTATGGCCAAGGGTAAAGATGTCCGAGTAACGGTAATTTTGGAATGTACCAGTTGTGTTCGAAATCGTATTAATAAAGATAAGGAATCGACGGGCATTTCCAGATATATTACTCAAAAGAATCGACATAATACGCCTAGTCGATTGGAATTGAAAAAATTCTGTCCCTATTGTTACAAACATACGATTCACGGGGAGATAAAGAAATAGATCGAACCGGAGCCCCGCTCGTGTGTCAGTCTTCCGTTCCAAGGAAGATCAAAAATGACATAGACATATTAGATATATCTAATATATATTAATTTAAATATAAATAAACCAAATCCTATTTCTTAATTCTCCATCATGGTTGATCTAATCGAAATAGGATTAGGGTCTTTTCTTTAGGATAAGGAATAAACAAACCATGGATAAATCCAAGCGAATCTTTCTGAAATCCAAGCGATCTTTTCGTCGGCGTTTGCCTCCGATTCAATCGGGGGATCGAATTGATTATAGAAACATGAGTTTAATTAGTCGATTTATTAGCGAACAAGGAAAAATATTATCTAGGCGGGTGAATCGATTGACCTTAAAACAACAACGATTAATTACTATTGCTATAAAACAAGCTCGTATTTTATCTTCGTTACCTTTTCTTAATAACGAGAAACAATTTGAAAGAAGCGAGTCAACCGCTAGAACTCCGGGTCTTAGAACCAGAAAAAGGTAGACGGACTCTTGAATTGAATCAAAAAAATTCCAATCCAAATTTAAATGCGTATTGACGCTTTTTTTTTTCTAAAAATAGGAAATCCGGATTTTATTGTCGTTTGAAAAAAAAAAAATAGGGGAAGAATAAGAAATATTTTTTATTAAACGTGTTTCTTCGTTTTCATTTTGACGAGGTTTTCATATTTTATCATACTAATTTCTACTCTACCTTCCCAGAGTTCATTTTCTAGGGAACTCCATTTCAACCATTCCAACGGATTCTTTTCACTCTCTTTATTTTATGATCTCATTGGAAATCATATAAAGACAACTCTTATTTAATATAGCTATTTGTGCAAGTATTTTACGATTAAGAAGCAACTTTTTCTTGTACAGATTTTTTATTAATTTACTATAACTGGAGTATATTTTATTGTCTCGAATTACTGCATTTATACGAGTGATCCACAAGCGACGAAAATTTCTCTTTTGTTTACCCCTATCCCGATGAGCCGAAACCAAAGCTCTTATTTTCTGTTGAGTAATAGTCCGAGTAAGTCTTGAATGAGCCCCTCGAAAAGTTGATGCAAATAAACGTATTTTTGTTCTACGTCTTCGAGCTATATATCCTCGTTTAATTCTGGTCATTGAATAAATGAAACTTTGATGAATAACTAATAGATTTCCTTTCTTTCAGTTATTCCCTTACCATGTCCTAGTCTATTAATAACAAAACGGATTCTTCCAATGTATAAAATAAAAATTCCAATGGCTTTTGCTACTCTAACCTTCCCGACCACGATTTTTTTTAGGCATTTCGCCTAGAAATCAAATAGAAATTAAAATTGTATTGATACTAGGTATCAAAAACGCATAGTAAATAAAAAGTAATAAATAAAAATAGATTCTAGTGGGTTCCATCGTTTCTATGGTTACTTCTTAAACGGCGAGGTCCTCTCTATACACCGGAGCCCTTCCTTCATTTAATCAATGTTATTGTTAACTTGTACAGTTCACATTCTTTGGCTCTACCCAAAATTATCTAGTACTAGGTCTTTCACAATGAGATCTATTTATACAGTAACGGTATTTAATTATGAAGATTTGCTGAGTAGCTGACCCTGTTAGTCCGTTCTTGTAAGAATAAGGCCTAAAATTTTGACCTTTTCAAATAGGATTTCCCTGCTTAATGAATACCATTTGCTATCAATGGGGAATCCTGTCCCATCTTAAATTTGAAATTGAGGTGATTGGATTTGCACCAACAGTAACCATACATTTGATACCTCAATCGAAGGATAGATCTTTTTTTTTTTATTGAATATTTAATGGAGTTCGTTCATTCTACCCTACTCACTGGTACGGATCGGTGATACTGGATCAATTGTTTTCTTTCTTTTATCCTAGTCCACGGTCTGAACGAGTCGCACATACACCCTAGTACATGTTCCTCGTCGCTGAGGACATCCTCCAAGAGCGGGGGATTTCGTGACATTTCTGATTGGCTGTCTTGTGTTTCTAATAAGTTGTTTAATAGTTGGCATGTTGAATCATATATATAATGGGCTGGTTTAGATCGATCTTAACCGGATGCTTAGGAATTCTTTATTCTTTTTTTTTTTTTTATTTCTATATTAAGAAATTTAGAATTAGAAATAGAATAGTAAATCCGTTAAGAACACAAAATACCAAATCACTAATTCGTGTGAAATCCTTGTTCTTTTTCTTTTTTATTCAGTCGCTACAAGATCAACAATTCCATGAGCTTGGGCTTCTGTTGCTGACATAAAAACATCTCTTTCCATATCTTCGGATACAACCCATAAGGGTTTGCCCGTCCTTTGTGCATAAACCCTTGTGATGGTTTCGCGCAGCTTCAGCAGCTCTTCCGCTTCCAGGACAAATTCTCCCGTCTGTGCCTCATAAAAAGAACTAGCAGGTTGATGTATCATTACCCTGATAATATAATATATGATATAACATAAAAAATGTTTCTTCTATCTCGCATGATGAAAGTGAAAGGTGAGTAGATAAAGACTAATCAAAAAAGATATAATTGAACAACCGTACAGGCATCTTTTGCGCATTGCATACGGCTCTATAATGGAATTTACTTTTTTTACCTTACCTTAGAATAAATAGAAAATAAATTATAGGGTCTATCAGACTCAGGTTGGTAAATGATCCAATAACCACCCTTCCTTTTGTAGTAGTTCAAAAGTACTATAAAAATACTATGATGGTTCCGTTGCTTTATATATTTATTTCGTCTGTTATTTAGCAATCCCAAAGTTTCTTTTTTTTTTTCAAATACAAAAACAAGATTCATTTTTATATTCTTTCATAACCTAAATATTGTTAGCCCTCTAGTGTGAAAACAAAAAAGTTTGTGACGCTGAAATGGGCCTCCCGACAGATTTACTAAAATCGAAAATACCCTTTTATCTCATACTACTCTTTCGATACGTAATCTAGGGGTTTAAATAAAAAAAAAAATTCATATCAAATTCGAAGTGCCATGCTATTATTACTTAATATTCATATAGAGCGAAGGCATAGTTTTTTTTTTTCTCTCAAATCAAATAAAAAACTCATTGGCGCCGAGCGTGAGGGAATGCTAGACGTTTGGTAATTTCCCCCCCGACAAGAATAAAAGATCCCATCGAAGCGGCTAATCCCATGCATATTGTCTGTATATCTGGTCGCACAAATTGCATAGTATCATAAATAGCTACTCCGGGTATTACCCACCCACCAGGAGAGTTTATAAACAAATAAAGATCTTTGGTATCATCCTCTATGCTGAGATATACCATAAGACCAATAAGTTGATTCGAGATCTCGCTATCAACCCCCTGGCCTAAAAAAAGTAATCTTTCTCGATAAAGTCGGTTGATTGGGATAAAATGGTATCCCTTAGAAACCGTACATGCGCCTTTTGATGCATACGGTTCAACAAAAATCATGAAAAAAAGGAATCAATGTGTAGATTCTAGCTTTTTTTTTTTTCATAACAGGTTTTTACCTTATAAAAAAAGAAAAAAAAAATTATAAAATAAAATGCACTTTTCTTTCATTTTTCAAAAAAGGTGCGTTTTGGCCTGTTTTGTTTATCTAAAAAAATTTCTAAGCTTATCTGACTAACTTCTCATTGATGTATTGTTTCATCGAGATACAATTTAAATCGCGATGTAATTTTCTTGTTCCTGACTGGGCTTCTTCAATTTTTTTAGGTTTATGCTCTACTCCGAGTAAAGCTCCGCCCGATTTGGATTTGTACATATAGGACAAATGCCCCAATACCACGTCCTTTTACTACGACTTCCCTATTTTTTTTTTTTCTAAACGGAGCCTGGATACTTTATTTAATTGGTCTAACCAAGCCAACCATAAATTATTATAATTGATAATATTAATTCGTATACCCTCCCTAAAAAATGTGTACTTCACGCTCCAAATTTTTGATAATTGAATCAATCTTTCTCGGGCGAAAGAGGGGATATCTCGATCGGGGAAGAGAACGGGGAAATCCCGTATGCCCAATATATCTGACAAGTCGCACTATACGTCAATCCACAATGCATCTTCCTCTCCAGGACTTCGAAAGGGTACTCTTGGAACACCAATAGGCATTAAATAAAAGAAAAATTAAGTACTATATCTCACTTTGATGTGAAAGCGTAACAGTGGGTTTAGTGACCTAATACTATTGATTTTATTATCCTATTTTATCCATAGATTGACTAAGTTCATAAAAAAAGAAGACAAAATGAATAAAGGGGAATTCTTATAAATGAGTCCTTTGAATGATGAACAAATATATATACATTCACGCATATAAAATGGTATCAACCCCTTACCATTGCATATTGTTACTTATCGGGTATAGAATAGATCTGCTTCTTTTTGTTCCTACGAACAAAAAAGTTTCATTCTTACTAAAAGTAATTATTACGAAAAGCATCAAACAAATATTAATCCTTTCCCCGAGAGAATCCCCAAAAAAGGGGGTCCGTAGCATAGCTTTTTCCAATGCAATAAAGTTACATTGTATCTATTTTTCGTTGATAAAGGGGTATTTCTATGGGTTTGCCTTGGTATCGTGTTCATACCGTCGTATTAAATGATCCGGGTCGTTTGATTGCTGTCCATATAATGCATACGGCTCTGGTTGCTGGTTGGGCCGGTTCGATGGCTCTATACGAATTAGCCGTTTTTGATCCCTCTGATCCTGTTCTTGATCCAATGTGGAGACAGGGTATGTTCGTTATACCCTTCATGACTCGTTTAGGAATAACGAATTCGTGGGGCGGTTGGAGTATCACAGGGGGGACTGTAACGAATCCGGGTATTTGGAGTTACGAAGGTGTGGCTGGGGCACATATTGTGTTTTCTGGCTTGTGTTTTTTGGCAGCTATCTGGCATTGGGTGTATTGGGATCTAGAAATATTTACTGATGAACGTACAGGAAAACCCTCTTTGGATTTGCCTAAGATTTTTGGAATTCATTTATTTCTTTCAGGGGTGGCTTGCTTTGGTTTTGGTGCATTTCATGTAACAGGATTGTATGGTCCTGGAATATGGGTGTCCGATCCTTATGGACTAACCGGAAGGGTACAGGCCGTAAATCCAGCGTGGGGTGTGGAGGGTTTTGATCCTTTTGTTCCGGGAGGAATAGCTTCTCATCATATTGCAGCAGGGACTTTAGGCATATTGGCAGGTCTATTTCATCTTAGTGTTCGCCCACCCCAACGCCTATACAAAGGATTACGTATGGGAAATATTGAAACCGTCCTTTCCAGTAGTATTGCTGCTGTCTTTTTTGCAGCTTTTGTAGTTGCTGGAACTATGTGGTATGGTTCAGCAACTACCCCGATTGAATTGTTTGGTCCGACGCGCTATCAATGGGATCAAGGATACTTTCAACAAGAAATATATCGAAGAATTGGTGCTGGCTTAGCCGAAAATCAAAGTTTATCTGAAGCTTGGTCTAAAATTCCTGAAAAACTGGCTTTTTATGATTACATCGGCAATAACCCCGCAAAAGGGGGATTATTCAGAGCGGGCTCAATGGACAACGGGGATGGAATAGCTGTTGGGTGGTTAGGACATCCTATCTTTAGAGATAAAGAGGGGCATGAACTTTTTGTACGTCGTATGCCGACGTTTTTTGAAACATTTCCAGTTGTTTTGGTCGACGGGGACGGAATTGTTAGAGCCGATGTTCCTTTTAGAAGGGCAGAATCAAAATATAGTGTCGAACAGGTAGGTGTAACTGTTGAGTTCTATGGCGGCGAACTGAACGGGGTCAGTTATAGTGACCCTGCTACTGTGAAAAAATATGCTAGACGTGCTCAATTGGGTGAAATTTTTGAATTAGACCGTGCTACTTTGAAATCCGATGGTGTTTTTCGTAGCAGTCCAAGGGGTTGGTTTACTTTTGGGCATGCTTCGTTTGCTTTGCTCTTCTTCTTCGGACACATTTGGCATGGTGCTAGAACCCTGTTTAGAGATGTTTTTGCTGGTATTGATCCAGATTTAGATGCTCAAGTGGAATTTGGGGCATTCCAAAAACTTGGAGATCCAACTACAAGAAGACAGGTAGTTTGATACATAATTGTTTTGTTCCTTTTCGTTTTTATTTTATTTGACTGACTATAGGGTTGGGGTACCGGATAAATCTTGATTTGAGATTTGACTCGCTGCCTTTTCTTTGACTTTTGTTCTTTCTTTATCCGGGAGACGGTCCAAAATAAACAGCTATGGAAGCTATAATTGTAAACCACGATCGAATCTATGGAAGCATTGGTTTATACATTCCTTTTAGTCTCAACTCTAGGAATAATTTTTTTCGCTATCTTTTTTCGCGAACCGCCTAAAGTTCCAACTAAAAAGTAAAAGGGCGAAATGATTTGTCATTATCTCAATTGAAAGTAATGATCCTCCCAATAGTGGGAGGATCATTACTTCGACTAGTCCCCGTGTTCCTCGAATGGATCTCTTAGTTGTTGAGAGGGTTGCCCAAATGCAGTATATAAGGCGTACCCGGTAAAACTTACAAGTAACCCAGATAAAAAGATGGCAACTAGGGTTGCTGTTTCCATTATTATATAGTTTTAAGACATTATGTAGTTTTAAGACCACAATGGATCTATGATAAGATCATTTATTTACAACGGAATGGTATACAAAGTCAACAGATCTTAATGAATAAAAAATATTATGGCTACACAAACCGTTGAGGGTAGTTCTAGATCTGGCCGCCCAAAACGAACTAATGCCGGGAGTTTATTGAAACCATTGAATTCAGAATATGGTAAAGTAGCTCCTGGTTGGGGAACTACTCCTTTGATGGGTCTCGCAATGGCTCTATTTGCAGTATTTCTATCTATTATTTTGGAGATTTATAATTCTTCCATTTTACTGGATGGAATTTCAATGAATTAGATTCAATTTATAAGAACGATATAACTATTTTTTTCAATACAAAGTGAAGCATTTAGTTTTCTTATTTTTATCCCAGTCTATTTTGGTAGTTCGACCGTGGAATTTCTTTTTTTTTTTCTGTATTTCCGGAATATGAGTGTGTGACTTGTTATAATTGATCCTATGGCTAGTACAGAGAATAGATCTGTCATCTTGATAGAGATGCTTTTACTTCGTCGGATATTTATTTTAGTATCTGGAGCACGGAATATATGAAATAGATTACAAAGTATTAGAACTATGATTCATACTTAATAGTCAGACCTCGTGACCGGACTTCAAAAAAAAATTTAAAGAGTTAGAAGTTATAAATAAACAGATTTTTTTTCTTTCAAACTTCCGTTTAGGCTTGTTTTGATCAAAGGACAAAGATTTCTTTTGATTTTTCATCATTAGATTTAGTCATTGAATAAGTGATGATCCAACGGTTCTTACTCGTGGAATTTTGGGACTTAAGTTTGATAAGGTTTTCGTGGTTCTAGTATGAATCTGAGGTTTTAATCGATTTATAGGGTCTTAACAAGAGAATTCCTATCAATAAAATAAATAAAAAAAAATAGCAGTAAAGCTCATAAATAACAACAAAGAAAATAGGTAATATAGAAGATTCAAGAGGCTTAGAATAATCAATATAGAGACGAATGAGCCGACTTGATTTTTTGGCATTATAACCACAAAGAATAGTTTTCGGGTTTTTTATTCTTTCATATCTTAAGAAAAAATGGAATAATAGAATTAATAAATTTAAAACTTTCTATTCCATACATCCGTTAGAACTATAGTATTGGGGTGTTTCTGTTTGAGCCGTACGAGATGAAATTTTCATATACGGTTCTTGGGGGGGGGTCTCCTTGATTTACCTATCTCAATAAAATCTATGATTGGTTCGAAGAACGTCTTGAGATTCAGGCAATTGCAGATGATATAACTAGTAAATATGTTCCTCCTCACGTCAACATATTTTATTGTCTAGGAGGAATTACGCTTACTTGTTTTTTAGTACAAGTAGCTACGGGGTTTGCTATGACTTTTTATTATCGTCCGACCGTTACCGAGGCTTTTGCTTCTGTTCAATATATAATGACTGAAGCTAACTTTGGTTGGTTAATCCGATCAGTTCATCGATGGTCGGCAAGTATGATGGTCCTAATGATGATTCTGCACGTATTTCGTGTGTATCTCACTGGTGGTTTTAAAAAACCCCGTGAATTGACTTGGGTTACTGGTGTGGTTTTGGGTGTATTGACCGCATCTTTTGGTGTAACTGGTTATTCCTTACCTTGGGATCAAATTGGTTATTGGGCAGTAAAAATTGTAACGGGCGTGCCCGATGCTATTCCTGTAATAGGATCGCCCCTGGTAGAGTTATTGCGCGGAAGTGCTAGTGTGGGACAATCCACTTTGACCCGTTTTTATAGTTTACACACTTTTGTATTACCTCTTCTTACTGCCGTATTTATGTTAATGCACTTCCCAATGATACGTAAACAAGGTATTTCAGGCCCTTTATAAGGAAAACTCTATATCATTAATATTTTGAATCAATCATTTATCACTTGGGGTAGGAACAGTAGTATTTCATTGCTACAAATATGGATTATTGAAAAAAAAAAAATAAGACATGTATTTGGATATTTCTCTTCAACTCTACAAAACAAAATATATATTTTTGACACTTAACTTATAGTTGAAGCGAATTCTCCGAAGAGAAAATGGATTATGGGAGTGTGTGACTTGAACTATTGATCGGGCCATGCAGATATATGCTTTTATCTGCCACATTTGAATTTACAATAAAAATGTGTTT